AATAATGGACGATAATAAGTATAAGTGCACGAAAGAAAAAGAACCTTTTTTTTGTAATTCCTATGATGCAATTGGGGCTTATCAGCAGAAAAGAATCCAATTAGATAGCCCTTTGTGGCTTAGGTGGAAACTAGATCAACGCGTTATTGCTTCAAGAGAAGCTCCCATAGAAGTTCACTATGAATCTTTGGGTACCTATCATGAGATTTATGGGCATTATCTAATAGTAAGAAGCATAAAAAAAGAAATTCTTTGGATATATATTCGAACTGATGTTGGTCATATTTCTCTTTATCGCGAAATAGAAGAAGCTATACAAGGCTTTTGTCGGGCTGACTCATAAGGTATCTAATGAATCGCATAGTATTTCATCTAAGGAGAATTCAATGACATTCAATTTCATTGAGGTTTCTCTGTTTTCACTAGGACCATAGTTCCTGAATTGCTATACAAATAAAGATTGAGAACAGGAAGTTTTCTAATCACGGACTCAAATCCATTGTTTCATCTTACTTATCGGAATATGGAGGTACTTATGGCAGAACGGGCCAATCTGGTCTATCACAATAAAGTGATAGATGGGACTGCCATTAAACGACTTATTAGTAGATTAATAGATCATTTCGGAATGTCATATACATCACATATCTTGGATCAAGTAAAGACTCTGGGTTTTAAGCAAGCCACTGTTACATCCATTTCATTAGGAATTGATGATCTTTTAACAATACCTTCTAAGGGATGGCTAGTCCAAGATGCTGAACAACAAAGTTTCATTTTGGAAAAACACCATCATTATGGGAATGTACATGCGGTAGAAAAGTTACGCCAATCCATTGAGATATGGTATGCTACAAGTGAATATTTGCGACAAGAAATGAATCCTAATTTTAGGATGACTGACCCTTTGAATCCAGTCCATATAATGTCTTTTTCGGGAGCTAGAGGAAATGTATCTCAAGTACACCAATTAGTAGGTATGAGAGGATTAATGTCAGATCCTCAAGGCCGAATGATTGATTTGCCCATTCAAAGCAATTTACGCGAAGGATTGTCTTTAACAGAATATATCATATCTTGTTATGGAGCCCGCAAGGGAGTTGTGGATACTGCTGTACGAACATCCGATGCTGGATATCTTACGCGTAGGCTTGTTGAAGTAGTTCAACACATTGTTATACGTAGAAAAGATTGTGGTACTATTCGAGGAATTTCTGTGAGTCCTCAAAAGGGTAGGATGCCGGAAAGAATTTTTATTCAAACATTAATTGGTCGTGTATTAGCAGATGATATATATATGGGTTCACGATGCATTGCCCTTCGAAATCAAGATATTGGTATTGGACTTGTCAATCAATTCATAGCCTTTCGAACAAAATCAATATCTATTCGAACTCCTTTTACTTGTAGAAGTACATCTTGGATATGTCGATTATGTTATGGTCGGAGTCCTACTCATGGTGACCTGGTCGAATTGGGGGAAGCTGTAGGTATTATTGCGGGTCAATCTATTGGGGAACCGGGCACTCAACTAACACTAAGAACTTTTCATACTGGTGGAGTATTCACAGGGGGTACTGCAGAACATGTACGAGCCCCTTCGAATGGAAAAATAAAATTCAATGAAGATTTGGTTCATCCCACACGTACACGTCACGGACATCCTGCTTTTTTATGTGATATAGACTTGTATGTAACTATTGAAAGTAAGAATATTCTCCATAATGTCACTATCCCGCCAAACAGTTTTATTTTAGTTAAAAACGATCAATATGTAGAATCCGAACAAGTGATTGCTGAGATTCGCGCAGGAACAGATACTTTGAGTGTTAAAGAGAGAGTTAGAAAACATATTTATTCTGACTCAGAAGGAGAAATGCATTGGAGTACTGATGTTTACCATGCACCCGAATTTACATATAGTAATGTGCATCTCTTACCAAAAACAAGCCATTTATGGATATTATCGGGAGGTTCCTGTAAATCCAGCGTAGTACCCTTTTCGCTCCATAAGGATGAAGATCAAATGAATGTGAATTCTCTTTCTGTTAAAGAAAGACATCTTTCTAACTTCTCGATGAATAATGATCAAGTGAGACACAAATTTTTGAATTCAAATTTGTTTAGTAAAAAAAAGAGTCTTCCTTATTTCAATCCAATCAGATGTATTGATCATTGTAATCTCATATATCCTACTATTATTCACGAGAATTCTTATTTATTGGCAAAAAGGCGAAGAAATAGATTGATTATTCCATTCCAATCTATTATAGAACGAGATAACGAACTAATACCTCGTTCCAGCACCTCAATTGAAATACCTACAAATGGTATCTTACGTAGAAACAGTATTCTTGCTTATTTTGATGATCCTCAATACAGAAGAAATAGTTCGGGAATTACTAAATATGAGACTGTAGGGATGCATTCAATCGTCAAAAAAGATTATTGGATTGAATATAGAGGAATCAAAGAATTTCATCCAAAATACCAAATCAAAGTAGATCGATTTTTTTTCATTCCTGAGGAAGTGCATATTTTACCCGAATCTTCTTCCATAATGGTACGGGACAATAGTATTATTGGAGTAGATACACGAATCACTATAAATACAAAAAGCCGAGTGGGCGGATTAGTTCGAGTGGAGAAAAAAAAAAAAAGGATTGAACTTAAAATATTTTCTGGAGATATTCATTTTCCTGACGAGACAGATAAGATCTCTCGACACAGCGGGATCTTGATCTCGCCAGAAATGATAAAAACAATTTCTAAAGAATCAAAAAAATTGAAAAATTGGATCTATATCCAACATATCACAACTAAAAAAAAAAAAGATTTTGTTTTGGTTCGACCCGTAATTCCATATGAAATAGCGGATGGGATCAATTTAGAAACACTTTTTTCCCAGGATCTATTGCAAGAAGTGGATAATATGCAACTTCGAGTTTTGAATTATATCCTTTATGGAAATGGCAAACCAATTCGGGGAATTTCTGACACAAATATTCAATTAGTTCGGACTTGTTTAATGTTAAATTGGGACCGAGACAAAAAAAATTCTTTTATTGAAGAAGCCCACACTTCCTTTCTTGCGATAAGTGTAAATGGTCTGATTCGAGATTTCCTAAAAATTGACTTAGTGAAATCCCATATTTCATATAGCAGAAAAAGGGAAGATCCATCAGGTTCAGGATGGATCTCTGATAATGGATCAAATCGAACCAATATCAATCCATTTTATTACATTTCTTCTAATTCTAAGGTAAAGATTCAACAATCAATTAGTAAAAATCAAGGAACTCTTCGTGCGTTGTCGAATCGGGCTAAAAATAAGGAATGCCGATCTTGGATAATTTTGTCATCATCAAATTGTTTTCGAATGGGACCATTCAACGGTGTAAAATATCCAAATGTGATAAAAGAAGCAATTCAAAGAGATTCTATAAATTCAATTAACAATTTGTTGGGACCTTTTGGAACAGCCATTCCAATTGCGAATTTTTATTCATTTGATCAATTCATAACTCATAATAAGATCGCCGCAGCAAAATACTTGCAACTTGAAAATTTCAAAAATACTTTTCAAAGACTTCAATTGTATTTACTAGATGAAAGAGGAAAAATTTATAATCCCGACTCATGTAGTAACCTTGTTTTGAATCCTTTTCATTTGAATTGGTCCTTTCTCTATCATAATTATCATCATCATTATGATAATAAAACATCTACAATAATTAGCCTTGGGCAGTTTATTTTTGAAAATGTATGTATAGCTAAAAATGGACCGCATCTAAAATCGGGTCAAGTTTTAATTGTTCAAGTTGACTCTGTAGTAATCAGATCAGCTAAGCCTTATTTAGCAACTCCAGGAGCAACTGTTCATGGGCATTGTGGAGAAAGAATTAATGAGGGAGATACATTAGTCACATTTATCTATGAAAAGTCGAGATCTGGTGATATAACCCAAGGTCTTCCAAAAGTAGAACAAGTATTAGAAGTGCGTTCGATTGATTCAATATCTATAAATCTAGAAAAAAGAATTGAAGTTTGGAACAAACATATAACCAGAATTCTTGGAATTCCTTGGGGATTCTTGATTGGTGCTGAGCTAACTATAGCGCAAAGTCGTATATCTTTAGTTAATAAGATTCAAAAGGTTTATCGATCGCAGGGGGTTCAGATCCATAATAGACATATCGAAATTATTGTACGTCAAATAACCTCAAAAGTGTTGGTTTCAGAAGATGGAATGTCAAATGTTTTTTTACCCGGAGAGTTAATTGGATTGTTGCGAGCTGAACGAACAGGACGCGCTTTTGAAGAAGCTATCTTTTATCGAGCTATTTTATTGGGAATAACGAAAGCCTCTCTGAATACTCAAAGTTTCATATCTGAGGCTAGTTTTCAAGAAACTGCTCGAGTTTTAGCAAAAGCTGCTCTCCGGGGTCGTATCGATTGGTTGAAAGGTTTGAAAGAAAACGTTGTTCTGGGGGGAATGATACCCGTTGGTACCGGATTTAAAGGATTAATGCGCTGTTCAAGAAAACATAATAAAATGATTTTGGAAACCAAAAAGAATCATTTATTCGAGAAGGAAAAGAGAGATATTTTGTTCCACCACAGAAAATTATTGGATTCTTTTATTTTAAAGAATTTCTCATGATAAACCAGAAAAATTGTTGAGTTTATAGGATTGAATTTTTACTAAAAGATAGAGTGCGGATTTTTTTTAATTCTTGGTGGTGGTTATTTTTATTTGCAATATGTATTGGATTTGGTAATAGTAATTAAGAGAAAGATAATAAAGGAATATAGGAATATATAAATAAATCTAAAGAAATGGCTTGGATCCGGTATATCAACAGCCAATCTAGAGAAGGTTCCATCGGAACAATTATTTGATAATTGATTTTTTTTTTAGGATACCTTGTCTCTTTTCTTTTTTTTTTAATTCAATGAAAAAAGATAAAGATCAAAAAAGTGTGAGGAAAAATGACAAAAAGATATTGGAATATAAATTTGGAAGATATGATGGAAGCAGGAGTTCATTTTGGTCATGGTACTCGAAAATGGAATCCTAAAATACGTCCTTATATTTCTGCAAAGCGTAAAGGTATTCATATTATAAATCTTACCAGAACGGCTCGTTTTTTATCAGAAGCTTGTGATTTGGTTTTTGATGCAGCAAGTAAAGGAAAAAAATTCTTAATTGTTGGTACCAAAACTAAAGCAGCTGATTTAGTAGCACGGGCTGCAATAAAGGCTCAGTGTCATTATGTTAATAAAAAATGGCCCGGCGGTTTGTTAACAAATTGGTCCACTACAGAAACAAGACTTCATAAGTTCAGGGACTTGAAAATGGAAGAAAATATGGGGAGACTCAACCGTCTTCCAAAAAGAGATGCAGCTGTTTTAAAGAGAAAATTATCCCACTTGCAAACATATCTTAGCGGGATTCAATATATGACAGGGTTGCCTGATATTGTAATAATCGTTGATCAGCAAGAAGAATATACAGCTCTTTTAGAATGCATCACTTTAGGAATTCCAACAATTTGTTTAATTGATACAAATTGTGATCCCGATCTCGCAGATATTTCGATTCCGGCGAATGATGACGCTATAGCTTCAATTCGATACATCCTTAACAAATTAGTATTCGCAATTTGTGAGGGACGTTCTAGCTATATAATAAATCCTTGATTCATAATAATTAAGATAAAATAAAAGAAATCATTTTAGGAACTCTATATATATTTATCAATAAATAATTAATACAATTGAAGTATAAAGCCGGTAATAAGTAAGTAAGTCAACAAATAAACAAAGACACGATTGAATCAAAATAATTCCTTTTCAATTTTTATTTTGCTAAGAGGGCAATATGAATGTTCTATCATGTTCCATCAACACACTAAAAGGATTATATGATATATCTGGTGTAGAAGTAGGCCAACATTTCTATTGGCAAATAGGAGATTTCAAAGTCCATGGCCAAGTACTTATTACTTCTTGGGTTGTAATTCTTATCTTATTAGGTTCATCCGTTCTAGCTGTTCGGGATCCACAAACCATTCCGACTAACGGTCAGAATTTCTTCGAATACGTCCTTGAATTTATTCGAGACGTGAGTAAAACTCAGATCGGAGAAGAATATGGTCCGTGGGTTCCATTTATTGGAACTATGTTTCTATTTATTTTCGTTTCTAACTGGTCAGGGGCTCTTTTACCTTGGAAAATCATACAGTTACCTCATGGGGAATTAGCTGCGCCCACTAATGATATAAATACTACTGTTGCATTAGCTTTACTCACGTCAGTAGCATATTTCTATGCAGGTATTAGCAAAAAAGGATTAAGTTATTTCAGTAAATATATTAAACCAACTCCAATCTTGTTACCCATTAATATATTAGAAGATTTTACAAAACCTTTATCACTTAGTTTTCGACTTTTTGGAAATATATTAGCTGATGAATTAGTAGTTGTTGTTCTTGTTTCTTTAGTACCTTTATTAGTTCCTATACCTGTCATGTTCCTTGGGTTATTTACAAGTGGTATTCAAGCTCTTATCTTTGCAACTTTAGCTGCGGCCTATATAGGCGAATCTATGGAGGGTCATCATTGACTAGTTTGAAATTTTTTTTGTTTAGCCCAATCTATTCCTTATGAATCTTTTTTTTTTATTTTACATTTGATTCCATATTTGATTTAATCTTGGATATTAGGAATCACAATTCTTCTGGTCCAATTTTTATGACGTGCAATTAAAAAAGATGTTATATAGAATTAGAACAATTCCCATTTAAGTTGATTTTATTCAACTCCATGATTGACCAAAAGAAAATTTTAATTTTAATAAATAATAAATGACACGAACTTAGATCAATCAAATACTAATATGGAAATCATTTGACTTAATAAATTCGTCTATTTCAATGGGTTGTATCCATTCATGTTTGATTTGGATAATTATTAATCACAAGATTAAAAAAAAAAAAAGAAATGGAAGAACAAAAGTTATATGTATTCACAAAACTTTATTACTTTGATTGGATGAATCGGATTGAGGGAATATTGAAGTCATAATTCATTGGTTGATTGTATCATTAACCATTTTTCTTTATTTTGGTGCGAGGAACTTATCATGAATCCACTGATTTCTGCCGCTTCTGTTATTGCTGCTGGATTGGCCGTAGGGCTTGCTTCTATTGGACCTGGGGTTGGTCAAGGTACTGCTGCAGGTCAAGCTGTAGAAGGTATTGCGAGACAACCTGAGGCGGAGGGAAAAATACGAGGCACTTTATTGCTTAGTCTAGCTTTTATGGAAGCTTTAACAATATATGGACTAGTTGTAGCATTAGCGCTTTTATTTGCGAATCCTTTTGTTTAATTCGATAATATAAGTGTTTAATTCTATAAGAAAAAAAAATACGTATTTTTTTCTTATAGAATTGCCTTGGACTTGCTGCTTGCTTTTTTGAAGTCATAGTTAAGATT